AAAATTGAGATTAACCGCATTCAATATAAGTTCAAGACACATAAGAGCCCGAACTAAATTTCGACTCGTGATTAATCCATAAATCCCCATAGAAAATAAATAGGCACTCAAAACAAGTACATGTTCAAGCATCATTGACCAACTCCTTATCAATCTCGATTCATTTCAATATGAACAACAGTTAAACCGATTTGATTGACTAGAATATAACAAGTTAGAATCGAATAAATTAAGAGCAAAAAAATATGAAAGTATTTTCATTTTATACATTAATTCAAATAGAATTGAATCGAAATGAATACGAGAAAATCTTTTAATTGATAGTTTAAAAAATAAATCATTGACGAGCCACAGCAATTGCACCTATTAAAGCAACTAAAAGAATTATTGAAATGAGTTCAAATGGAAGAAAAAAATCTGTTGATAAATGAATTCCTATTTGTTGACCATTATTTATCAAATCTTGTTCTAGAATCTGGTTTGATCTTGTAGTCCAAATAATCCCATACCATGATGTATTTAGAATAGTATTAATTAATGAAATAAAAAGACTTGTACAAACCAACGAAGTAGCCCCGTCCCCAACAGTACAAAGATTAAAATCTTTGTCATATTCTGGCCCATTCATGAACATTACAGCAAATATTATTAAAACATTTATAGCTCCCACATAAATAAGGAGTTGCGCAGAAGCTACAAAATGAGAGTTTGCTAGAATATAGAATAAAGATATACAAACAAGAACCAATCCCAGCGAAAAGGCAGAAAAAATAGTATTGGTAAAAAATACCACTCCTAGACCCCCTAATATAAGACCTGACCCCAGAAAGACTAAAAGAAAATCATGTATTGGTCCAGGTAAATCCATTATATGTAAAATAAGAGATAAAAAAATCGGAATTTTTCATGATCTTATTGACTTGAACAGGAAAAAGGAGGTTCATGTGTTCTTAATTGGTAAATCCTAATGTGTACGACTTGCTGTAGGTAAAGTTATTAGACCCATCATATTCTTTTTTGTCGGAAGGATAGTTCGAAACTATTTGCAATCATTACAGTAAATATCAATACAAAACAAATTAAGTTGCGATTTTCATCAACCAATAGAATAGTGAATAGTCGAGATTTGTAGTTAATAACCAAGAATAAATTTTTTGAATTTCAATTAAAAATTAAATAAATCAAATAAAAGAACCTTAGTAATTGGGAATTGTTCTTCAATCACGAGATTTCTCTTTTGTTTGAGGCGAATTCAAAATTGTTCGAATTGTGTAATCATCCGTTATTGATATTGGTAAACGACCCAGAGCAATTTGATTATAATTTAATTCGTGACGATCATAAGTAGAAAGCTCATATTCTTCAGTCATTGATAAACAATTTGTTGGACAATACTCAACACAATTACCACAAAATATACAGATTCCGAAATCAATACTGTAATTAAGCAATCGTTTCTTGCGAATATCAGTTTCCAATTTCCAATCAACAACGGGTAGATCTATAGGACATACACGAACACATACTTCACAAGCAATGCATTTATCAAATTCAAAGTGAATTCGACCACGAAAACGCTCCGATGTGATCAATTTTTCATAAGGGTATTGAATAGTTACAGGTAAACGGTTGGCGTGGGATAGGGTAATCATAAAACCTTGACCAATGTACCTTGCCGCCCGTACTGTTTGTTGACCATAATTAATGAACCCGGTTACCATAGGGAACATATGATAAATATCAATAAAAAATTGGATTTTGTTTCTTTCTCTTGTTTGCTACAAGCTATAAATTGAATTAGAATATTTGAATCAAATATTCTATTTTTTATATTTTATAGAATTTATAATGAAAGGAGTTGGGAAGAAGTTGTTAATAATAGATTACCTAAAGAAATAGGTAAAAGAAATTTCCATCCAAGATTTAATAATTGGTCCATTCTTAGTCTAGGTAAAGTCCATCTTGTTGCGATAGAAATGAACAAGAACAAAAAAGTTTTAGCTAATGTAATGAAAACACCAATTGTCGTTCCAAAGACTCCATACGCTTTGTTTATTTCAAAAAATTCAGGAATGAATATGTATGGAATAGAGAGATTCCAACCACCCAAGTAAAGAACTGTTACAAATAACGAAGAGACTAGTAGATTTAGATAGGAAGCAACATAAAATAAACCGAATTTTATACCTGAATATTCAGTTTGATAACCTGCTACTAATTCTTCTTCGGCTTCTGGTAAATCAAAAGGCAATCTCTCGCATTCTGCTAGAGAAGAAATTATAAACACAATAAACCCTATAGGTTGCCGCCACAAATTCCATCCCCAAAAACCATATTTTGACTGCGCCTCAACTATATCGACTGTACTTGAACTGTTAGATAATCATAGTCGATAAAAAGATCACTCTTATCATCGCTATTACAGAACCGTACATGAGATTTTCACCTCATACGGCTCCTCGGGAGCCATAAATAAATCTAAGGACTTATTCGATATTCTTTAATCTTGATATGTTTGGATAATCGATAAAGTAAAAATAAATCGAAAGGTCCTGAATTAGACCAATGGAATTCTGTCTGCTATACTATAAAAAAAAAGTGCTTCAGAATTGATCTCATTCTTTACTTTAAGTTTAAGAATTTCAAGTTTTTTTTATTGAGTAATAACTTAATCCTTAAATAAAATACTCTATTTACCAATAATAAATATTTCACCTTATTATTTTCGATTCCGAAAAAGAATTAAACATTCATTCATCATTTATGACGTGACAAAAATTGCATTTCCATTCCATGAATATTTTTTTTGCAATTACGTATTTAAATTTTTTTCGTTCCTCTTATTTCTTTTATTTAGGCTTAAAATAAAACAAAGTAAAGGATTACTTCGTTCCTGATAGTCATTCACTTAATCGGTGGATAGGAGCATACTCTGGATCGGAATTTTTTGGAGTACTACTTTATCATTTCTACCAATTTAAAGCACCAATTTAGTATTTCTTTTATGTATAAATATTTCTTCGGATAACTTACATAATCTCTATTACGAATCCTTTGTGTACTTTTGTGTTCCTAATCATCCACTCATTTTTGCTCAATCTCTATGGTAATTCATAGAAAAGATAGTAAAAACTCCATAAAGTTGATCTTTTCAACCCGCTTCAAGCCCTGATGACTAATTAATCAATCTTGGGGTAAACAGTCTTGACTGCTTATGTTTATTTTCGTTTAACCCTTGTACCTGGGAAATGAGATTCAAATTTTTTACGGCGAATCCAATTTCCAAGCCGTTTTCTTTCACTCATCTAACTATCTGGTTTAGTTTATCAACCCGAGCAGTGAATAAAAAAATAAAGATATCTATTCAATACGTTTAAATTTCATTCTTCGTAAAAACTTAAAATAAAATGGAGGAAGACTTATGTCTCAACGAATCACACGTAGAGATATTGATAACACGCATAGAGTTAATGGTATTTCATAACTAATTGATTGGGCAGCAGCCCGTAAACCACCTAAAAAAGAATATTTATTATTTGATCCATATCCTGACATAAGAAGTCCAATTGGAGCAATACTTGAAATGGCGATCCATAAAAAAACACCAATACTGAGATCGGCTAGAACAAGGCGATAGCTAAAAGGAATTACTGAATAACTTAGTAAAATTGATATGACTGCTATAGAAGGCCCGATACTAAATAAACGCATATCCCCTCTAGATGGAAGAAGATTCTCTTTAAAAAGTAGTTTTGTCCCATCTGCTAGAGCTTGAAGAATTCCCAACGGACCGGCGTATTCGGGTCCAATACGTTGTTGTATACTCGCGGATATTTCTCTTTCTAACCACACAATCACCAGTACACCTATTGTGATTCCCAATACGAGAATCACAATAGGGACAAACATCCATATAGTCCCATAAATCTCTTTTAAGGATTCCAATCTGGAAAAAGAATTGATAGTTTGTACTTCTGTTGTATCAATTATCATTTCAACGATCAACTTCCCCCATAATGATATCTATGCTACCTAATATCGTCATAATATCAGCCAATTTCATTTTTTTAACTAACTGAGGAAGAATTTGCAAATTGATAAAACCCGGGGGGCGAATTTTCCATCTCCAAGGAAAAACACTTTGATCTCCTATCAAAAATATTCCCAATTCTCCCTTTGGGGCTTCGACTCTCACATAAAGTTCTTGTTTCGACAATTCAAAAGCAGGAGACGGTTTTTTACTAATGAATCGATATTCAAAATCATTCCATTCAGGATATTTTATCCTATTAAAGCGTCGGATTTCTAAATTTTCATAAGGACCCCCTGGGATTCCTTCTAAAGCTTGTTGAATAATTTTGATGGATTCCGCCATTTCGCCGATTCGTATTAAATAACGAGCTAATGAATCTCCTTCTTTTTGCCATTGGACTTCCCAATCAAATTCGTCATAAGACTCATAATGATCAACTTTACGAAGATCCCATTGTATTCCGGAAGCTCGTAGCATTGGTCCTGATAAACCCCAATTTATTGCTTCTTCTCCACCAATAACGCCCACCCCCTCAACTCGTTCTAAAAAAATAGGATTTCGCGTAATAAGTTTTTGGTATTCATCAATCCCTGTTAAAAAATAATCACAAAAATCTAAACATTTATCTATCCATCCATAAGGTAGATCGGCAGCTACTCCTCCGATACGAAAATAATTATGCATCATTCTCATACCGGTGGCAGCTTCGAATAAATCATATACCAATTCTCTTTCTCTGAAAATATAGAAGAAGGGGGTCTGTGCGCCAATATCTGCCATAAAAGGGCCAAGCCATAACAAATGAGAAGCTATACGACTTAACTCCAACATAATCACTCTGATATAGCTAGCCCTCTTAGGTACTTGAATATTTCCCAATTGTTCTGGTCCATTTACAGTTATTGCTTCTGTGAACATAGTAGCTAAATAATCCCAACGTGTTACATAAGGCAGATATTGTATAATTGTTCGGTTTTCCGCAATTTTTTCCATTCCTCTGTGTAAATAACCCAATATTGGTTCACAGTCAATAACATCTTCACCATCTAAAGTAACGATGAGTCGGAGAACGCCATGCATTGATGGGTGGTGAGGGCCCATATTGACTATCATGAGGTCTTTTCTTGTAATTGGTACAGTCATAGGTTTTTCCCCGATTCATTCTTTCATGAATTCATTTTTCTATGAATTGCTGAAAACAAAAAGAAGTTCATCAAAATTCAAGATCTAATAAATCAAATAATTCAAAACGACTCTTCAAATTAGCGTGTTTTTAGCTTTCGAATGTTCAATTCATTGATTAATTCTTTATAACGTACTTGATTTTTTTTTGACAAATAAGCCAGCAATCGTTGACGTTTTCCAAGAATTTTTCGTAGACCTCTTTGAGATGAATAGTCTTTTTTGTGTAATTCCAAATGTGAAGTAAGTCTCCGTATCTTATTGGTAAAACAGAATACTTGAAATTCAACAGACCCCCTGTTTTCTTCGTTTTCTTCATGCGAAATAACAGATATGAATGAATTTTTTGTCATAAATTCTTAACCTTCCTTTTTTATTTTTACCAAATATGGAATTTTCCCGATCAGTAATAATAATGCTAACTCTTTTAATCTGGTATACACAATAATACGAAATCCGAATTTCTTTATTTTCGTCATTCATTCAATTAGTATCATGCATTGGAATTGAATGTAAGACAAGGCGCATGTGCATTTATTTATCTACCAGATGATAAGGAATATATAACAGATGATAAGGAATATATAAGATGAATTATCATAAATTCATTTTGAATCGTGGATACATGTGTATTCTTAATATACTAAAACGACTGCTGTTATTAGTATCAAACGAATAACGATTCATACAAGCTAAATCTTCTACTCGATAATTGGGCCAAAGAAAGAATTTTAATTTTATAAGTTGATTTTTATCTCGATCAAAGCCTTTGCTTTCATCAAAAAATTGATTACAGTTTTTTACCCCATTCCCATTGCAAAATACTGGTTTTTTATCTTTATCCACATCATTATTATTCCTTGAATTGAAACAAATTAGAATTCTTAATTCTCTACGACACCGAGGCGATAAAATATTTTCAGGAGCAAGCAAATCATAATTGTTTTTGTCTCGATTTTTCGTCATCCTTTGATGTCTTGGAACCAATTGAGCCAAATTCTTTTTAGCAACATTTTCATTGTATCTTTTTTGATTATTTTGGCGTTTACTCTTATGAACCAATGAAATATTTATGGTTTGATACATAATAAATTGTCCATCACCCTTTACAAACAGACGAACCGGTTCAATAATCAATACCCCCCTTTTCATGAATTCTGTAAGAGCTAAATCTTTCGGAATCCGCATTATATTCAGATTCATTTCTCTCCTTTCAATAGAGGATATAGTAATTTCTCTTGGATTTATCAATTTAAACAGGAAAGAATATACTTTGAGATTTTCCATCAATTTTTGATTGAAAGAATCATTCCATTTCAATTGAAAAAGCAAATACCTTTTTAGGAAGGAATATAATTCTGTTTCTGTATTACTCTTGTCTTGTTTTTTCTTTCTACGTTTTTTTATATCTGATTCCATATAACCTTCTTCAATATTGTTTTGTTGGTTTGAGAGACCAGATTCAGAGTTATCTAATCCAAGATCTCCTTGTCCTACGAATTCATTTTTGTCTTTATTTCGATTCTCTAATTCAAGAATTTTTTTTTCATTTGATGGTATAAAAGGATTCTTTTTTTTCTTTCTATTGATGTTTTTATTTTCACTCAAATTTTCACTTACATTCAAATTTGAAAAAAGGAAATCAATTGGTATAACCCAAGGTTTCATTTTATATGCATTATAAAGTAAGAAAAATTCTGGGAAGAACCAAAATTCTAGATTCGATATAGGATTATTTAGTATTTCTTCGTTCATTCCCATCCAATCAAAAACGTTTTTTTTTTGATGGGATCGGTTGATTTCTTGATAAATTGTGCAATAAGAAATACCTTTCTTATCAATTTTATTAACAATTTCATAATTCTTAGGTTTAGTCTTAGTATTTTTTGTATTTTTTTTATTGCTAGTACTGGTATCGACCCAGGCTCCAATGTCAATTTTATTTCTAAGAGAAAAATGGAGAATTTTCCACTCCAAATATTTTCTATCTGTATTTTTCTCTATATCCATAATATTAGTTATTCCTAAATAATTAGTGATAGGGATACTCCACCACATATCAACTAATTTTTCTTTATGTATGTTGTAATTATAAGGATAAGAAAATCCTTCGTTTTTATTTACTTGGACTGGTAATCCATAAGGATATGACTTTTTCTTATCTTCATAATAAAGAAATTTAGATGATAAAACATCATATCTATAGTTTTTTTTTAAATTCTCTTTTTGATCTGATAATAAGAATAAATGGGCTTCAGAATTTTTGGCATTTTTGTAATTAATTAATTGTTCTTTTTCATATTCATATGAATTCCATTTTTTTTTTTTTAAATTTTTATTTTCAACCTTGACTCTATTTCGCCATTTTTTTGGTACTAATCGAGACCATTTTATCTCAGATAAATCGTATTGATAATTACTTTTTAACCATTTTTTCCATTGATTCATTTCAAAATTTGGAAGTTTCTTACTCCTTAGTTCGTAAGGAGGTATTCCTTGTATTTCAAAATAATCTTTTATTTCTTTTTTAAGAAATAAAGACGTTCCATGATATTGAAGGACAGATCTTAACGTAGATTTTAACTTATATAAGTTATATATTTTTGCTTGTGATAATTTGTAAAATACATAAGCTTGCGACAAAAAAGATAAATCAGAATGAATCTTCGAATTCCTATTAATATTACTACTAAATCGGAAAAGTGATTTTTTTATAGTCGAAATAAACTGAATTTTATTTTCATTTGTTGTATCAACCCGTTCTTGACTTGTTTTATTATTGGAAATGGGTTTTTCAATTAATTTTTGTGTTGATTCAAGAAAAAGTTGTGTATTAATTCTGGGAATATTAATAATATATAGAAATAGATCTACATATATTTTTTCTCTAAAAAATTTGAAAAAATAACTTGATTGGCAGATTAACCGAGCATTTCTTTTTTTAAATATCTGACCGATATTTTTGCGTGATTCGAATCTTTTAACACCATAACGTGTTTTGTTAAAACTAATATTTACTTCTATTCTCTTTTTCTTGTCTTTTTTCATTTTTTCTATTTGATTTCTGATTGTCCTTGTTCTATTAGCCAGATCTTTCATTTTTTTTTCTGTCACGGAATAGGAATAATTTGTCGAATTCATGAATTGGGCTTGAGTGGATGATTTATGACTTATCTGAATCTGATTATTTATTATCGAATTTTTTTCTTTTTTTATTTCATTCGATTTCTTTTTAAATAAAAATGGAAGACTTTGAATAATCATTTCATTTAGAAACAATTTGAGTTTTTCTTTGAAAATTCTTAGAATTTGTAAACACTTATTTCTAAATTTTTTAATTTTTTTATTGAGTTCTTTAAAAATAGGTTTAAAAAAGGAAGGCCGTTTTCGAGGAGAACCAAAAGGAAGTTCAGTTTCCAGTCCCCAAACTGTTAAAAAACAAACATCATTTTTTTGTTCTTTTTCTTTCTGTTTCATTTGATCTCGATGAGAAAGACGTATCCTAGATCTGTGCCAAGGTTTTAGACAGAAAGGAAATAGTATCTTTATCTGAATACCTTCTGTTAACCAATTTTTAGGAAATTCTGTTTCTGATAATTGAATACCGTTATAGGTACATTTAATATGTATTTCTCTATTCCACTCTTTAAAATCCGCAGACCACTCAGGATTTTGGAATAATAATACACGGGCGATATTTTTTGTTATTATCAATAAAGGAAATAAAATCTGTTTTCTAAGAATTGACTGAGTTACTAACAGCAAACTCCTTGTTACTTGAGCAAATATAGTGGTATCCCAGGTTTCTTTTACTCTTATTCGGATTTTTTCTTGTTCTTTTTCGTACTCTTTTTTTTTATTCCCCCCCTTTATTTCTTCTTCTTTATAATCTGAAATTTGAAGTTCTGGGGTTTTTTCCATACGATTTCTAAAAAGTCCTTTAATTAGTCCGGAAAGATTAATCAAAAAAAAATAGAATTTTTTTTCTAAAAAAAGTGGGGAACGTATATTTGCTTGAAACAGTTCCGCAATAACTATTTTACGTCTTTGGACACGCATAGAACCTTTGATTACGTCTCGGCGAAAATCTGATTGTTGTGAATATTCTACCGAAGTCGTTTCGTTTGTTTGATCCAATTTAGTTGTTTCCGTAGTATCGGCCTTCTCTTGGTTATCAATAAAAATCATTACAAAGTTAGGTGTCCTTGAGCGAATTTGAAACTCCGATCCCACCCCTTCTTCTTCAAATTTTTCTTCTTGTTCTAATTCGTCAATTAATTTGTATGACCAGCGAGGCACTTTTTTACTGATTTCTTTTATTCCAAAAGGTTTTTTTTGAATCCGTTGAGTAAAGGAATCGCCTATGATTCCATCATCGAAAAATTTTAAAAATTTTTCTCGATCTTCTGAACCCATTTTCCCTTGTTCTGGAAATAAAGGACTTCCTTTCAGATTCGACAGTGATTCTCCAGCAAATTGACTCCCGAAATGCCAAATTTCAGTTGATAGTGATTTTTTATCAAATGTATCCATTTTCTGGTCAAATTCGTGGCAATTATAATCATTCTGAAAGATACTATGAATCTTATTTATCAAAATTCCATCTATCGGATTTTTTTTTACTGTAGTTTCATTTAGAATGGAGGGTGAAAATAATTTTTTTATTATCCCACGATAGAATCCATTTAAGAAAGGATCATTTATTTTGGGTAAATATTCTTTTTTCGTTTTATCCTTGCATAATCGAGTTTTTTTTTCAAGTGCATCTATATAAATAAGTCCTTT